ATCCATTTTTTTATACCAAATATTTTGACACCAATAAATGAAGTGCTTTCTAGAAACAGAAAATAATTTCACATAAATTCAAATTCAGTTGTCATAAGAGTCTTTCATTACCAAAAATTTATTTCATACCTCCAATTAGATATTGTGGGGGATCCTAACCTAATCCTATTAGGGTCTTTCAAAAGGGCAGAATGGGGAATACGGGGTGAGCCGTGTTTGTATTTCTCCCAGCTATCCAACGAATCCAACGAAGACTTTCTATTTTTGAATCAAAGGTTCATAGTGTAAGACTTTTTTGATCTTATAAATTGTTATAATTTTTTTCGAATAAATCATGAATTTTCTAAAATAATATTAAGGATCTCATCGAAAACTTACAGCAGCTTGCCAAACAAAGGCTAAGAGAAAAAAGAACAAAGGTATGACTGGCATAAGATCTACGATTGGATTCAAAAAAGCGTAGGCCTCGGGCAATTTGGCGAAGAAAAGACTACTCGAATAAAAGGAATAATTAAGACGACAGATACAGATCAAACTAAAGATATTAAGCATAACAGACATTTTGTTCTTGGAGATAATTGCATTTTGATTGAGTTAATGATATAAGGAAAAATGAAGTAAAGTAAGGTAGACAAAAACCCCTCTTTTTCTTTGAACCCACCCAATAAAAAATTCCCCAATTCTCAAACAAAGGAGAATAGAAGAAATCATACTTTCATAGAATATCTTAATTGAATTATATCTAATGATCAATAAATTCGGCCGAATTCTATATCTACACGCGTAAAAATCCTAGCAAGATTCTAATCTATTCTATAAAGATTTTTTATATAAATTTGCCCTGGAATTGACCAAGACCAAATACTAATATTATTCTTTATTGGTGTAGAATGGAAATATAAATGGGGCGTGGCCAAGTGGTAAGGCAACGGGTTTTGGTCCCGGTATTCGGAGGTTCGAATCCTTTCGTCCCAGGCATATACATTGTATCAGAGTAAAAGTTTATTTTGAAAATAACATTATGTATAAATGCCTAATATTGGATGCCTAATATTGAATAGAATGTCATTCTTGTTTCTTTTATTATGTTGAATGATTCTTCTATGAATCATATTTTTGTTTTTCACAAACCGAACTAACTGAATTGAGTGCAAATGGCATGCGGATATAACTAAATAAATTTGTTTGTGATCAAGATACGATGGTAACATAGGTCACACCCCTTTTTTTAATTCAACTAATTAAAAACTTAATAAAGTATGGCGGATTTTTCATCATATGTTCATTCCCTTCATATTGAAGGGGGTTAGCTACTTAATTTTAAGAAAAACCTTACGTCTCATATCTTTTTGAATTTTCAACGATACATTTTATTTTGAATCACAATAAGAAAGAGCATGTCTTTCCTATCTCTTATTCTCTATCCATTAAAATTAAACTTAAATGGAAATAGGGTAACCAAATTATTAGGATCTCTTAATTATAAACAAGAGGGAGGTTATTACATTAAATTAAATGGGATTAAGTACCGGGTTAGGGTAAACTAAAAAATTAGGAGCAAGGGCCTAATCTAGACTTGTTTGTCTTTGTCCCTCGAGAGTCCCCCTTCCCCAAGGGGATCCTTTTTTTGTTCTGATTCAGTATTCCCAGAGAGTCAGGGGATAGATAGTTCTTAATTAGTAACGGAAGGTATCTTATTAATAAAATTAGAATCGAAAGAACAAGAACAAGTACCCAAATCTTCTCTTATATCAGTCTTTTTTATCCATCTCACACAAAAACGGGATTTTTGTTCAATCCATTTATTTGCTTTAAATCGTTGATAGTTCAATTCGAAAATAAACAGATATTTCTCCCTCTCTCTCTCTCGTTTTTTTTTTTATGATGATCAAATTTTTAGTCTTTACTGTAAAACTTTATTCAAATAATGATGTCGAAATAGGAAACTTTTTCTATTATAAAAATTTTTAATGATTGCTTTTAAGTTGAATCTTTGGTATTCAAAGAAGTGGTAAATGGGTCATATTGAGTCACTTTAAGATGCAGAGTAAAAAAGAATTCATTTATTAATATTCGTATTCTTTCTATATTTCTATTAGTTTTTTTAATAAAAAGTAAAGTGTTGCATTCATACAATAACATACAATAATAGGTGGGGTCTTGCTAAGATTGCTTCAGAAAACTTTTTGCCATCTTTGTATAGAAGAAAAAAAGGGTATAGATTAATATGTTTATGTATCGACGGAACCAATGACTATTCATGATTCCATAATTGAATCAATTCCATACGGGTTCCAAATTAGAGGAATGTTTTGTTATGGTAAAACTTCGTTTGAAACGATGTGGTAGAAAGCAACGTGCGACTTGAAGGACACGATCCGGTGTGGATTTTTCTTCTTACATCCGCCATCTTTTCTAAGAATGAAGGTGCTCTTGGCCCGACATCTGTTCTGTTTTCACTAGAATCCTTCTTTTTGTTAGGTTGTAATGAATATAGTACATGATGGAGCTCGGGTAGAAAGTCTGGATTCATCTTTCAGGGGTCAAGAATCTAGGGTTAATACCAATCAATTAATTGGAACAACTTCGTAAGTATATCATCAATATAGAAATAGAAAGGATCCGATTCGGTCAAGTTTTTAATTCAAAAGGAAAATTTGTTGGAATTGAAAAAACTCTTTCGATTAAAAGTGTATCGCGGGGAATCAAGTGTTTGTATGATTCTTTGCTAGAAATAAATCACAATAAACAATAAGGGGTATGTTGCTGCCATTTTGTAAGGATTAAGAAGCACCGAAGTAATGTCTAAACCCACTGATTTAAAACAAAGAAAAAGGATCCCCAAACAAGGAAATGCCCTTTTTTCAATTGTCTCAATAACTGGATCATAATAAAGATAAAGAATCCAAATGGATTGTATTTTAAATGAGACAAACAAAAGGGGGGTTAAAGACTATTCAAAAAATGAAATAAATTGCCTAAATACTTTTTTCTTTTAAGCTATTTGAGAATTATCCAACTTGAGTTATGGGTACAAATGATTTTTTCTTTTTTAGGAAGGATAAATTCAGGAAGGAGGAATAAAAATATGAGTAAAATCCCATTCTAATTTATTTTATCAACTCCTTTGCCATTAATTAGAATTCTATACGTAGACAAAACTCCAAATCATTTTTTCTCGAGCCGTACGAGGAGAAAACCTCCTATACGTTTCTAGGGGGGGTCTTTAGATCTATCCCAATGAGCCGTCTATCGAATCGTTGCAATTGATGTTCGATCCCGAAGAGAAGGAAGAGATCTTCGGAACGTGGGTTTTTATGATCCGATAAAGAATCAAAGTTATTTAAACGTTCCTGCTATTCTATATTTCCTTGAAAAGGGCGCTCAGCCCACAGGAACCGTTCGGGATATTTTTAAAAAGGCGGAGGTTTTTAAGTAGCTTGGTCCTAATCAAACAAAATTCAATTAAGGAAATAAATAAATAGAAAGTGATAGTAATTCTTATATAAATTTTTATATATTTTTTTCTGCCTTTTTGGGTTCTAATCGTATCTATTTTTCATTGCTTCTATAAAATCTCATGTTCTAGAACGACAAAACCTGAGTTGCTTGATCCTAGAAATAGAAATGGGAGTTCCTTCAATTGGTCGGTTTTCGTTGGAACTCTACTAATAAGTAATAACCAAGGAATTCTCTTTTTTTTATTCTAGTTACTTATTATTGATTGAATAAATAAATTGAAATCTGATATTTTTTCTACCTCTTCCTTATTTATTCCTCTATCTAAACCCTTTTCATCTATGTAGTGCCAATTCAACACAAGCCCTTTTTTGAATAGTATTGAAATGGAATTTTTTTTTTGTTTTTCCGTTGTATTCTTTTCTCAACATTTATATTGACAACAGTGTATCGAACAAATATAATTCATCATGATAAGTAGATAAATTTATTTCTGTCCCAGAGGTTTGATTTTTACCTTACATTATTCAAATGATGGGGTTACTTGGATTCGCTTTGATATAATTTGAGCTAAGATATAATAAGAATTAAGATATAATAAGAATAGGGGTTTTTATTGAAAAGTCGATAACATAAGAGCTAAGAGGTGGTCTATAAATTTTTACATTTATCTATCTTTTTCTTTTTTTTATCGGAGAATTTATTGGATTTTTGTCTCATCTATTCATTTTGATATTTGATATTCCGACTCAATTTCAAAATGTGTGTGTGTTTTTTTTTTTTCTTATTTCTTAGTTCAAAGGTTTGATTGTCTTGACTAATATTTTTTTATTTTGATTGTATCTACATAACCTTTTTCTATTCGGGTTGCTAACTCAACGGTAGAGTACTCGGCTTTTAAGTGCGGCTAGGATCTTTTACACATTTGGATGAAGCGAGGGATTCGTCCATACCATCGGTAAAGTTTGGAAGACCACGACTGATCCTGAAAGGGAATGAATGGAAAAAATAGCATGTCGTATCAACGAAGAGTTCTGAGAATGTTTCATTCTTTCCGAATCGGTACAAACCGTTGTGTTCTTTTTTTAAACGGAACAAAATGAATTCAATTTCAAGTTGGGTCGAATGAATAAATGGATAGAGATAGAGCCCTAATGGCTTCAATTTATTGATTATAGAGAAAAAGCAACGAGCTTCTGTTCTTAATTTGAATGATTACCCGATCTAATTAGACGTTAAAAATGTATTAGTGCCTGATACGGGAAGGGATTATCCCATGAATGGATTCTTTATTTTTTAATGAATCCTAACTATTGCCATTTTCCATTATGGAATGTAAATGCGTGTGTAAAAGAAACAGTATATTGATAAAAAAATTCCAAAATCAAAAGAGCGATTAGGGTGAAAAAAGAAAGGATTTCTAAGCGTCTTGTTATCCTATAACGAACATAAACCTATTCGTTTAAATGGAAAAGCGAGGATAGAGAATCCGTTGATAAGTTTACCTGTATCCGAGGTATCTATTAGTTTATTACTAGAAT